GGCGAATACAACCAACTATCATTAAGAATTTCATCTTTTGACCAAAAACAAGCAAGAGGTGGAATACCACAAAGAGAAAATGTACCTAATAAAAAAGAGGTTTTGGTAATCGGTACATGTTTTCTTAAACCACCCATAAAAACCATATTCTGATTTTTATCAGGGGAATAGCCAACAATACTTTCCATTGAATGAATAACAGACCCAGACCCTAAAAATAATAATGCTTTTGAATAAGCATGAGTAATCAAATGAAATAAAGCACTTCGAAAAGACCCCATTCCTAGAGCTAGCATCATATAACCCAATTGAGACATTGTTGAATAGGCTAAACCCCTTTTAATGTCTTTTTGAGAAAGAGCTAAAGTAGCTCCTAATAATACCGTAATTATGCCTATCAAGGAGATGAAATTCATTATATAAGGTATAACTATGAAAAGAGGAAGAAGGCGAGCTACAAGAAAAATCCCTGCTGCTACCATAGTAGCGGCATGGATAAGAGCCGAAATAGGGGTGGGCCCCTCCATAGCATCAGGTAACCATACATGAAGCGGAAATTGTGCGGATTTAGCAACTGCACCGGCAAATAATAGAACAGCACACAAAGTAACAAATAGAGAATTGACTTCATTATTGTAAACCAAGTTATTGAATATTTCGAATAAATCCCGAAATTCAAAACTACCTGTTATCCAAAAAAAACCAAAAATTCCTAATAATAAACCAAAGTCCCCTACACGATTAGTTACAAACGCTTTTTGACAAGCATTTGCTGCAAGAGGTCGTGTGAACCAAAACCCTATTAATAGATAGGAACACATTCCAACCAATTCCCAAAAAATATAAATTTGGATCAAATTGGAACTAGTAACTAATCCCAACATGGAAGTACTGAAAAAACTCATAGAAGCAAAAAATCTCAAGTATCCTTGATCGTGAGCCATATAATTATCACTATAAATAAGAACCGTAATTCCAACAGTAGTGATTAACATTGACATAATAGAAGTAAGTGGATCAATCAAGTAACCGAACTCTAAAGAAAAATCATTATTGAGCGTCCAAGACCATACATATTGATAGATAGAACTGCTATTTATTTGTTCAATAGAAAGATTAGTTGAAAAAATCATAACTATACTTAACAAGAAAATAGTAGGAAGAGTCCACAGACGATGAAGATTTTTTGTTGCTGTTGGAAAAAGAAGAAGTCCTACTCCTATTAACATAGGAACTGGAAGTGGAAGGAAAGGTATGATCCACCCATATTGATACGTCTGTTCCATAAAAAAAGTTTTAATTTGTAATTCTTAATTAATATTAATTGTTTCCGATTCGCCGGATCTTACCTCTTTTGAAAGGACTCAACAAAAGGGTAAAGATATGCACTAAGTTAACCGAACTTAACTAGAATTTTTGGATTTGAATTTTTTTATTCATTCTTAGTTTCGGCTAAATACTTCAAATATTCAAACCAAGAAGTTCTAGTTGGTCAACTGAAAGAGATTGGATTACCAGTCCACTTCAAATTTTCAAATTCAAGTAAAATTAGGCATATTTTTCTTGAGTTTAAGAAATTACTAAAAAAGAAGAATATTCTTCTTTTTTTAGTAATATTTTCTTTTACTATAATTTTCCATTTATCTCATTTATCTTATCTATTCTTTTTCTTTTCGATTTGTAGAAAAAATATTATCTAGAAAAGTGAAGATTTTTTTGAACAATAGATGTCTTTCACATTCAGCTAGCAATCTTTTACTTCTTATTTAAATGGCAGTTCCAAAAAAACGCACTTCTGCATCAAAAAAGCGTATTCGTAAAAATTTTTGGAAAAGAAAGGGATATTGGGCAGCGTTAAAAGCGTTTTCCTTAGGAAAATCTCTTTCCACCGGGAATTCAAAAAGTTTTTGTGCGACAAAGAAATAAAATACGTAATAAAACATAAGACGTTGGAATAATCTCAATTGGCCTGACTCAAAACTTGACTCATTTCATTTCGAAAATGAAATTCCCTAATTCCATTTCCTGTTTATTAACTCAAGAGGAAATGGAATTACGTGCGCTCTTATAATATATAAATATAATATATAGAATAAGATAAGAATTCTTCTGTTTACCTTAGCAAATTCAAAAAAAGATTCTTTTTTTGTTGACACAAAAACACAAGATACGAAAATTTTTCGTCTATTTTTAAGGTCGGGAGTATTATTTTCCTCATCAACCAATCTGTTCCAAAAATGGATGGTTTCCCTTTTCTATGGATCCACTTTTTCTATAGAAGTCGAATAGAAAATCTTTTTTAAAAAAATCATTGCAACTACTTGATTAAAATTCGAAACCATTTTGTGCAATTTTCTTCCTTATTTGCTTTTCTAATGATCCAAAATGGTTTTTTTTAATGTTTCACTAAAATAAACCAAAAGCAGTTCATTAAAAAAAAATTTTGAGGGGATTCTACTCCCTAATTCCTGTAGAATTATCCATTTTTCCAAGAATTCAATTCGAGGAAAGTATAAAATACACAATAAAACGAAGACCTTAAACGAAAAAAATGAACCTTCAAATACCCATTTGAAGAAATTTTTTTCATCGATTTGTAAAAATATTGCACCCAATTCAATTCTTCAATCTAGACGATTTTTTATTCATAGGCTATTATGAGTTCAAGACAAGCCGCCATGGTGAAATTGGTAGACACGCTGCTCTTAGGAAGCAGTGCTAGAGCATCTCGGTTCGAGTCCGAGTGGCGGCATGTCATCTCCTAAAAGAAAGTAACTAGATCTTATAATGAATGCAATTTCCTATTTTGATTTTCAAATTAAAGAACTTTTTTTATGATATTTTCAACCTTAGAGCATATATTAACCCATATTTCTTTTTCGATCGTTTTAATTCTAATTACAATTTATTTGATAACCTTTTTACTTGATGAAATCGTAAAATTATATGATTCATACAAAAAAGGTTTGATAATAACTTTGTTCTGTATAACAGGAGTATTAATGACTCGTTGGATTTATTCGAGACATTTTCCCTTAAGTAATCTATATGAATCATTAATCTTTCTTTCGTGGAGCTTTTCCCTTATTCATATAGTTCCGTATTTCAAAAAAAATAAAAATCTTCTAAGCACAATAATTGGCCCAAGTGCCATTTCGACCCAGGGCTTTGCTACTTCAGGCCTTTTTACTAAAATAAAAAAATCCACAATCTTAGTACCTGCTCTTCAATCCGAATGGCTAATAATGCACGTAAGTATGATGATATTAGGCTATGCAGCCCTTTTATGTGGATCATTATTATCAGTATCGCTTCTGGTCATTACAGTTAGAAAAAAGCTTTCTCTTTTTTCTACAAGTAATCATTTTTTAAATTTAAATGAGTCATTTTTTGTTGGTGAAATGGAATATATGAGTGAAGGAAATAATGTTTTACGAAATATTTCTTTTTTTTCTCCAAAGAATTATTACAGGTCGCAGTTGATTCAAGAATTGGATTATTGGAGTTATCGGGTTATTAGTCTAGGATTTATCTTTTTAACCATAGGAATACTTTCTGGAGCAGTATGGGCTAACGAAGCATGGGGATCCTATTGGAGTTGGGACCCAAAAGAAACGTGGGCTTTTATTACTTGGATCGTATTTGCGAGTTATTTACATACTCGAACAAATATCAATTTTAAGAGTACAAATTCAGCTATTGTAGCGTCTATTGGCTTTCTTATAATTTGGATGTGTTATTTTGGGGTCAATTTATTAGGAATAGGATTACATAGTTATGGTTCATTTCCATTACCACCTAATTGAACTGAAAAGGCGATTCAGGAATCGAAAGGTTTACAGCGCATATCAGATAAAAAACTTTGTGTGGACTGGCGAGAACCCCGTGAATCAAACATTATAGTCATTCGCGGGGTTCTCGCCAGGTCAAATTGCATTTTCTTACTTAACGTAAGAGAAGAAGAAGCCATCTTTTCTTTTTGTTCTTTTTGTCATTGTACAATGAAGACTTTTCAAATGATACGATTTTCTTTATTTGTTTTTTTATTTAGAAAAACTATCTATAAAAAGAATTAGATAGAATAACTTCTATTTTTTCAACTGATAATGAAAGAACGAAATCGGGGTACATACCAATACCTAGTATGGGTAAAAAAATAGAGATCGAAAGAAATAACTCTCGTGGTCCAGAATCAAAAAAAGAAGAGTTTGGAATATTAAATATCTTGTATCCATAGAACATCTGGCGTAACATAGATAATAAATAAATAGGAGTTAATAGCATTCCAATTGCCATTACAAAAGTAATTAGGAGTTTTGTCATTAAAAGATATTTTGGACTAGTAATTAGTCCAAAAAAGACTATTAATTCGGCAACAAAACCACTCATACCTGGTAATGCAAGGGAGGCCATCGAGAAGCTACTGAACATTGTGAATATTTTTGGCATTGGGATAGCTACTCCACCCATTTCGTCAAGATAAAGAAGACGTATTCTATCATAAGTCGTTCCGGCCAAGAAAAAAAGTGCAGCACCAATAAATCCATGAGAGATTATTTGTAAAAGGGCTCCGTTTAGTCCCATATCGGTGATAGAACCAATTCCTATAATTATGAAACCCATATGAGATACAGAGGAGTAAGCTATTCTTTTTTTTAAATTCTGTTGACCAATAGAAGTTGAAGCTGCATAAATTATTTGCATTGCGCCTACTATAATAAACCAAGGAGAAAATATGGAATGAGCGTGGGGGAATAATTCCATATTGATGCGAATTAACCCATACGCTCCCATTTTTAATAAGATTCCGGCTAGAAGCATACAAGTACTATAATGTGCTTCTCCATGGGTATCTGGTAACCATGTATGTAGGGGTATGATTGGCAATTTGACAGCAAAAGAAATAAAAAATCCAATATATAATATTATTTCCAAGACCGCAGGATAGGTCCGGTTGGCTAATGTTTCCACATTTAATGTTGGTTCAGTAGAACCATATA